ATGATGAAAACGAACAAAAATACTTGCCCAAAACGTATGACCCCTTTTTGAGGGGACCATATCGTGGAACAATAAAAAAATTCTATTCACATATGATCATGAATGATTTAATCACTTCTACAGATATGGAGGATTCCCTAGAAATCAATTGGATAAATAAGATTTATGGGCTACTTCCTAATAATTCTAATTATTCCAGAAAATTGGAATATCAAAAGAATCCGCCTGATAGGGAATCATTACTGAATTATATTAGTAATTCCTTAACCTCAATCAAAGAATTTCCTTTTGAGCCTGCACCCATTTTGCATTTTAAAAAATATTCTTTATTGAGAGAGCAAACAAGAATTGATTTAGAAAATCAAACAAAAGCTTTAAAATGGGTATTCGATGTAATTACAACTGATCCAAACGATCAAACAATAATTAGAAATAAATCTATTGGAATAGAAGAAATCTGTAAAAGGGTTCCCCGGTGGTCATACAAATTAACTGATGATTTGGAAGCACAGGAGGAAGAAAATGAGGAAGAATCTAAGGAAGATCATGAAATTCGTTCAAGAAAAGCCAAACGCGTAGTAATTTATACTGATAACAATCAGAATACCAATCCTATTACAACTACAAATAATACTAATAATAGTGATCAAGCAGAAGAGGTGGCTTTGATACGTTACTCGCAACAATCGGATTTTCGTCGGGATATAATCAAAGGATCCATGCGTGCTCAAAGACGTAAAACGGTTATTTGGGAAATGTTTCAAGCAAATGTGCATTCTCCGCTTTTTTTGGATCGAATAGACAAAACATTTTTTTTTTCTTCTTTTTATATCTCTGAAATGATGAATCTCATTTTTAGGAATTCGTTGGGGAGAGAACCAGAATTGAAAATTTCACATTTTGATTTTGAGGAGGAAGAGACAAGGGAAAAAGAGAAAAAAAACGAAGAAAAAAAAGAGGAAAATGAACGTATAGTAATATCAGAAACTTGGGATAGCATTATATTTGCTCAAGCAATAAGAGGTTTGATGTTAGTAACCCAATCTTTTCTTAGAAAATACATTGTATTGCCTTCATTGATAATTGCTAAAAATATTGGCCGTATGTTATTATTCCAATTCCCCGAATGGTATGAGGATTTGAAGGAGTGGAATAGAGAAATGCATGTTAAATGCACTTATAATGGTGTTCAATTATCAGAAACAGAATTTCCCAAAGATTGGTTAACAGACGGTATTCAGATAAAGATTCTATTTCCTTTCTGTTTGAAACCTTGGCGAAGATCTAAAATACGATCTCATCCTAGGGATCAAATAAAAAAAAAAGGAAAAAAAGACAATTTTTGTTTTTTAACAGTTTGGGGAATGGAAGCGGAATTCCCTTTTGGGAATCCCCGAAAACGACCTTCCTTTTTTGAACCCATTTATAAAGAACTCCAAAAAAAAGTTAGAAAAGTTAAAAAGGATTTATTTCTACTTCTAAAAGTTTCAAAAGAAAAAACAAGATGGATCATTAAAATACTTCTAGTTCTAAAACGAATAATGAAGGAAATTCAAAAAGTAAACCCAATATTCTTATTTGAATTGAGCAGGGTGAAAGTATATGAAACGGCTGAAAATGGAAAAGATTCCGAAATAAATAATAAGATTATTCACAAATCAACCATTCAAATCCAATCCATGAATTGGACAAATTATTCACTCATAGAAAAAAAGATGAAAGATCTTTCTGATAGAACAATCACAATCAGGAATCAAATAGAACGAATCACAAAAGACAAGAAAAAAATAATTCTAACTTGTGATGATAAAAGATCGAAATCACAGAAACATATTTGGCAGATATTCCAAAGAATAAATATACGATTAATACGTAAATCACATTATTTTATGAAATCTCTGATTGAAAATATATATATAGATATCTTGCTATGTATGATTACCATTCACAGGATCTATTTCCAACTTTTCTTTGAATCAACAAAAAAAATAATCAATAAATCCGTTTACAACGATCAAACAAATCAGGAAGGAATTGATGAAAGAGATCAAAATACAATGAACTTTTTTTCCACTATAAAAAAGTCCTTTTCGAATAGTAATAGTACAAAAATGTATTATGACTTATCCTCCTTGTCCCAAGCATATGTATTTTACAAATTATCACAAACCCAATTACTTAACAAGTATCAATTGAAATCTCTACTTCAATATCAGGGGACTTACCCTTTTATTAAGGATAAAATAAAGAATTTTTGTATGACACGAGGAATATTTGATTACAATTCAAGACATAAGAAAATTCATAAGTCTGGAATGATTGAATGGAAAAACTGGTTAAAGGGGCATTATCAATACAATTTATCTCAAACCAAATGGTCGCGGTTAGTACCACAAAAATGGCGAAATAGAATCAATCAACGTTATAGAATTCAAAATAAGGACTCAATTAAAGCGGATTCATATAAAAAAGAAAAAAACCAATTAATTCATTACGTGAAACAAAATTACTATGCAGCGGATTCATTGACAAATCAAAAAGAAAAATGGAAAAAACACTACAGATATGATCTTTTATCACATAAATATATGAACTATGGGGATAAGGAGGATTCTTATATTTATGGGTCAAGATTACAAGTAAATGGGGTTCACAAAATTCCATATAATTTCAATAAACCAAAATCCGAATCATTTTATGTATTGGTAAGTACAGCTATTAGTGATTATCTAGAAGAAGGATATATTATTGATACGCATAAAAATCTAGATAGAAAATATTTTGATTGTCAAATTCTCCACTTTTGTCTTAGAAAAAATATCGATATTGAGACCTGGACCAATACACATATCGGTACCAAAATTGAGAAAAATACTAAGACTGAAAAAAAAATCAACAACAAATTGAAAAAAAAAGATATTTTTTCTCTTATGATTCATCAAGAAATCAACCCATCCAATCAAAAAAGTATTTTTTTAAATTGGATGGGAATGAATCAAGAAAGAGTTTATCATACCATATCAAATCTAGAATCTTGGTTCTTCCCAGAATTTGTCTTACTTTTTGATGCATATAAGATTAAACCATGGATTATACCAATCAAATTACTTCTTTTTGACTTTTATTTTTATAAAAATAAAAGTCAAAATAAAAACATCAATATAAATGGAAAAAATAATCTTCAGATGATATCTCATCAAAAAAAATATCTTAAATTAGAAAATTCCAACCAACAAAAAAATGAGCAACAGGACCAAGTAAATCTTGTATCAGATCTACGAAAAGAAAACAAAAAAAAAGATATTGAAGAGAATTATGCGAGATCAGACATTACCATTAAAAAAGGTAAGAAGAAAAAACAATCCAAGAAAAACAAGGAAGCAGAACTAGATTTCTTCCTGAAAAAATATTTCCTTTTTCAATTAAGATGGGATGACTCCTTGAACCAAAGAATGATCAATAATATCAAGGTATATTGTCTCTTACTTAGACTGATAAATCCAAAAGAAATTGCTATATCCTCGATTCAAAGAGGAGAGATGCATCTGGATGTAATGCTAATTCAGAAAGATCTAGCTCTTACAGAATTGATAAAAAAGGGAATATTAATTATCGAACCAATTCGTCTATCTATAAAAAGGGATGGAAAATTGATTATATATCAAACTATAAGTATTTCATTGGTCGAGAACAATAAACACCAAACTAATAGAAAATGCATAAAAAAAAGATATATTGATAAGAGGAATTTGGATAAACCCATTGTACGATATGGGAATATGCTTGTGAATGGGGACACAAATTATTATGATTTCCTTGTTCCCGAAAATATTCTATCTCCTAGACGTCGCAGAGAATTGAGAATGTTAATTTGTTTCAATTCCCATAATTGGAATGTTACGGATAGAAATAGAAATCCATTATTTTGCAATGAAAATAACATAAGAAACTCTGGAAACTTTTTGAATGAGGACAAGCATCTTAATACGGATACAAATAAATTCATTAAATGCAAATTTGTTCTTTGGCCCAATTACCGATTAGAAGATTTAGCTTGTATGAATCGCTATTGGTTTGATACCAATAATGGCAGTCGTTTCAGTATGTCAAGGATACATATGTATCCACGATTTAGAATTATTTAATTTAATAGTATATTTCCTATATCATATATATATCTATATTCCGTGACATTTTCGGTATATGAAAGCCGAAAGATGTATGCATATGCTATGTTATATTTTGGTAAATGATACAGATTGAATGGTGTATCCATTCAATTGGAAATAGGAATAAATAAATTAGGGGAATCCTTTGAGATAGAAATAAATTCCTTTATTTCGTTAATGCGGAAACATATTATCCCTTTCTATCCAAATCAAATTGAAAATTTGATTTGGATAAAATAAAGAAGTAGTATATGAATAAATCCAAATTTTTGTGTGTACTAGATTAAAATAACCGGCATAATTTTTTTTTATTTTTCCTGATCGGAAAAATCCATGAAAAAGAAAGAAAAAGGATAGAAAAATTTTTTATGGTCAAAAATTCATTCATTTCCATTATTCCACAAGAAGAAAAAGAAGAAAACAAGGGTTCTGTTGAATTTCAAGTATTCAGTTTCACCAATAAGATACGGGGACTTACTTCACATTTGGAATTGCACAAAAAAGATTTTTTATCACAAAGAGGTCTACGAAAAATTCTAGGAAAACGTCAACGGTTGCTGGCTTATTTGTCAAAGAAAAATAGAGTACGTTATAAGAAATTAATTGGTCAGTTGGATATTCGAGAGCCAAAAACTCGTTAATTTAATCGTTTGAATTTTTTTTAGTAGTATTCAATTTTTCGTTTTGATGAGTCTCGTTTTGAGGAATTCATGGAATAATGAATTAAGGAAGAAAAGATATGACAGTACCGGTTACAAGAAAAGATCTCATGATAGTCAATATGGGGCCTCACCACCCATCAATGCATGGTGTTCTCCGACTAATCGTTACTCTCGATGGTGAAGATGTTATTGACTGTGAGCCCATATTGGGCTATTTACACAGAGGAATGGAAAAGATAGCAGAAAATCGAACAATTATACAATATCTACCTTATGTAACACGATGGGATTATTTAGCTACTATGTTCACAGAGGCAATAACCGTAAATGCGCCAGAACAATTGGAAAATGTTCAAGTACCTCAAAGAGCTAGCTATATCAGAGTAATTATGCTGGAATTGAGCCGTATAGCTTCTCATTTGTTATGGCTTGGACCTTTTATGGCGGATATCGGTGCACAGACTCCCTTTTTCTATATTTTCAGAGAAAGGGAATTGATATATGATCTATTCGAAGCCGCCACAGGTATGCGAATGATGCATAATTATTTCCGTATTGGAGGAGTAGCTGCTGATCTACCTTATGGATGGATAGATAAATGTTTGGATTTCTGCGATTATTCTTTAACAGGAGTTGTTGAATATCAAAAACTTATTACGTGGAATCCCATTTTTTTGGAACGAGTTGAAGGAGTGGGCATTATTGGTGGAGAAGAAGCTGTAAATTGGGGTTTATCAGGACCGATGTTACGAGCTTCTGGAATTCAATGGGATCTTCGTAAAGTTGATCATTATGAGTGTTACAATGAATTCGATTGGGAAGTCCAATGGCAAAAAGAAGGAGATTCATTAGCTCGTTATTTAGTACGAATCGGTGAAATGAAGGAATCCATAAAAATTATTCAACAAGCTCTAGAAGGAATTCCTGGAGGACCTTATGAAAATTTAGAAGTACGACGCTTTGATAGAGCAAAGAATTCCGAATGGAATGATTTTGAATATAGATTTATTAGTAAAAAACCTTCACCCAATTTAGAATTGTCGAAACAAGAACTTTATGTGAGAGTGGAAGCCCCAAAAGGAGAATTGGGAATTTATTTGATAGGAGATAATAGTGTTTTCCCCTGGAGATGGAAAATTCGTCCACCTGGTTTTATCAATTTGCAAATTCTTCCTCAGCTAGTTAAAAGAATGAAATTGGCTGATATCATGACGATATTGGGTAGTATAGATATCATTATGGGAGAAGTTGATCGTTGAAATGATAATTGATACAACAGAAGTACAAACTATCAATTCTTTTTATACATCGGAATTTTTAAAAGAAGCGTATGGACTAATATGGATTGTACCCATTTTGACCCTTATATTGGGAATAACAATGGGGGTACTAGTAATTGTGTGGTTAGAAAGAGAAATATCTGCAGCGATACAACAACGTATTGGGCCTGAATATGCTGGCCCGTTGGGAATTCTTCAAGCTATAGCGGATGGGACTAAACTGCTTTTTAAAGAGGACCTCCTCCCATCTCGAGGAGATATTCGTTTGTTTAGTGTGGGACCGTCTATAGCGGTTATATCAATTCTACTAAGTTATTTAGTAATTCCTTTTGGGTATCGTCTTGTTTTAGCCGATCTCAGTATAGGTGTTTTTTTATGGATCGCCATTTCTAGTATTGCTCCTATTGGGCTTCTTATGTCAGGATATGGATCGAATAATAAATATTCCTTTTTAGGTGGTCTACGAGCTGCTGCTCAATCTATTAGTTATGAAATACCATTAACTCTATGTGTGTTATCAATATCTCTACGTGTGATTCGTTGGAATATGAACTTTGAACCTCTCTTCTAGAAATAAAAGAAAAAAGAAAGAGGTTCAATGTATTGAATAGATGTTTTAATTTTTTTTATTCAGCATTCGGGTTGATGAGTTAAACCAGATAGTTATATGAGTGAAACTAAACAGCTTACAAATTTGTAGTAAGAAGAAACAATCTCATTCCCTATGTACAAGAATAAAGTTGAAGTAAAAATAAGCAGTGTAAACTGCTTACCCCAAGATTAAGATTTTTTGATTAGTCATCATATCTTGAAGCGGGCACAAACAAAAGATCAACTGTATGGAGTTTCTACTACTGTCTCATATGTATTACTATACCGGGGATCAATCAAAAGTCAGTGGACGGTTAGGAACACCAAGGTACACAAAGGATTAGTAATGGAGATAATGTAGGGTATCAAAAAAGAGGTATTTCTTCATAAAACGAATCATAATAAGGACTTGAAATTGGTAGAAATGATCAAGTAGTACTTCCCTACGATTCCGATCTAGAGTATGCTCCTATTCACTGGTTAAAGAAATGACTATCAAGAACGAATTAATTCTTTATTTTATTTTTGAGTATCCTCCTCTGAGACAGAAGAACAGGAAAAAAGAAATGGAATGTAGTAATTGAATGAATAATAAAAAAAGGGGATCCCTATTTATTCTTTTCTCTATCCATATTCATACATATTGAATTCTTATCACGATTCATGAACTAATTACTAATTCTTTTTATTTTGTATTGATTGATATAAGGAGTATTTTATTGAAATATTAAGTTATTACCAAACAAAGAGAAATTTTTATTGTAAAGGATGAGATCAATTCGGAAGCACTTTTTTTCTTATTCTAGCAGACAGAATTCCATTGGTCTAATTTGGGACTTTCCGATGTATCTTTATTCTATCCATCCAAAGATGGTGATAATACCGAACCCATCCTTACATCTTTTTTGTGGCCATCGAGGAGCCGTATGAGGCTGAGGTCTCACGTACGGTTTTGAAATAGCGATGGGAACAGTGATGTTATTATCGACTATGATTATCTAACAGTTCAAGTACAGTTGATATAGTTGAAGCACAGTCAAAATATGGTTTTTGGGGGTGGAATCTGTGGCGGCAACCTATAGGATTTATTGTTTTTCTAATTTCTTCTCTAGCCGAATGTGAGAGATTGCCCTTTGATTTACCAGAAGCGGAGGAGGAATTAGTAGCAGGTTATCAAACCGAGTATTCGGGTATCAAATACGGTTTATTTTATCTTGCTTCTTACCTAAATTTATTAGTTTCTTCATTATTTGTAACAGCTCTTTACTTAGGTGGGTGGAATTTACCTATTCCGTATATATCCATTTCTGAGCTTTTCGGAATACAAAAAATCGCCAGCATTTTTGGAATGACAATGGGTATCCTTATTACATTAACTAAAGCTTATTTGTTTCTCTTCATTTCTATCACAACAAGATGGACTTTACCTAGAATGAGAATGGACCAGTTATTAAATCTTGGATGGAAATTTCTTTTACCTATTTCTCTAGGTAATCTGTTATTAACAACTTCTTCCCAACTTCTTTCATTATAAATAAGAGAATACGATAACACTATTTTAGATTCATAATCTCTATCAAACAAGAGAAAGAAACGTCAAATTTTTCATGTATATCTACAATATGTTCCCTATGGTAATTGGGTCCATCAATTATGGTCAACAAACAATACGAGCTGCAAGGTACATTGGTCAAAGTTTCATAATTACCTTATCCCACACAAATCGTTTACCTGTAACTATTCAATATCCTTATGAAAAATCGATCACATCAGAGCGTTTCCGGGGTAGAATCCACTTTGAATTTGATAAATGTATTGCTTGTGAAGTATGTGTTCGTGTATGCCCAATAGATCTACCCGTTGTTGATTGGAGATTTGAAAGAGATATTAAAAAGAAACAATTACTTAATTATAGTATAGATTTCGGGGTTTGTATATTTTGTGGTAACTGTGTCGAGTATTGTCCAACAAATTGTTTATCAATGACTGAAGAATATGAACTTTCTACTTATGATCGTCACGAATTGAATTATAATCAAATTGCTTTGGGTCGATTACCAATCTCAATAATTGGAGATTATACAATTCAAACAGTTATGAATTCGACTCAAATAAAAATAGACAAGGATAAACCCTTTGATTCAAGAACAATTACCGATTACTAAGATTTTGTTTTGATATAAAGGATCCAAGCTTTTTATTTTGGGTAGTCAGTAACTACAAATAAAAACTAATGATTGTTGAGAATCACTCTTTGATTTAAACTAAAAATATATTTTTAGTGATGATTTCAAAATAGCAAATTTCAACTACTTTTTTCTTTTTTTTTTCTTTCGGATAAATATAAATAAAGTAAGGTTGGCCCGATAATTTGATCTATATCTACATTAATCCATATTCAAATTCAATTCAATTATAAATGTATCATATACAATATTATATACAAGAAAACAAAAATAGGGTAACCCCTTTTCCTTTCCTGGACCATTTATTTAGTAAAGTTAAAGTAAGGTCATGAAATAGTTAAAGTTATTTATTTTGTATTTTATACATAATGGATTTACCTGGACCAATACATGATATTCTTGTTGTATTTCTGGGGTCAATTCTTGTATTAGGGGGTCTGGGGGTAGTATTATTTACCAATCCAATTTATTCTGCCTTTTCATTGGGATTGGTTCTTGTTTGTATATCCTTATTCTATCTTTCATCGAACTCCTATTTTGTAGCTGCCGCACAGCTCCTTATTTATGTGGGAGCCATAAATATCTTGATCATATTTGCTGTAATGTTCATGAATGGTTCAGAATATTCCAATAATTCCCATTTTTGGACCATTGGAGATGGGGTCACTTTGATGGTTTGTACAACTATTCTTTTTTCACTAATTACTACTATCCCAGATACGTCATGGTATGGAATTATTTGGACTGCAAGGTCAAACCAGATTATGGAACAGGACCTAATAAATAACGTTCAACAAATTGGGATTCATTTATCAACAGATTTTTATCTTCCATTTGAACTCATTTCAATAATTCTTTTAGTTTCCTTGATAGGTGCAATTACTATGGCTCGACAATAAGCAATAAAAATACTTAACTTATAATGATTCCCAATTCTTAGAATTCTAACTAAATTCTAAATAAATAAATAGAAATTTTGAGTTAAATCTATCTACCGTCAATATCTTCTTTTGTTGTGTAATTGTTCTATTCTAATCAATTGAATCGGTTGAATTGTTGTTCATATTGAAATGAATCGAGATTGATAAGGAGTTAGTCAATGATGTTTGAGCATGTCCTTTTTTTGAGTGTTTATTTATTTTCTATCGGTATCTATGGATTGATCACAAGCCGAAACATGGTTAGAGCGCTTATGTGTCTTGAGCTTATACTAAATTCGGTTAATATCAATCTTGTAACATTTTCTGATATATTTGATAGTCGCCAATTAAAAGGAGACATTTTCTCAATCTTTGTTATAGCCATTGCAGCTGCTGAAGCAGCTATTGGACTTGCTATTGTTTCGTCGATCCATCGTAACAGAAAATCAACTCGTATTAATCAATCGAATTTGTTGAATAATTAGTGATAATCATCATAGATAATTTAAATAAAGACACATAAAAATATTTAATAGAATTGAAATACTATTTTTTATTGAATTTGAATGCAATTCCATTTTATTGAATTGCATTTTTATATTTATATTGAAATAATGATGACCGATTTGTTGGCCAATTAATTTTAATTCGCATGTGCAACTCGTATCATCATAATTGTTGAAACGAAAATCAAAGTGTCTTGACCTTTTCTCATAAACAGATTGATTTAAGAAATATATTGATTGTTTTTAATAAACCACTGTTTCATCTGGTGTCTACAATATTACAATATATAATATATGATTCATTTACTACTAATTTGATTTGACCAGATCGAAAATCTTTTATGTTCAAAACTGTACTTTATAGATCCAATGTCACATTCAGTAAAAATTTATGATACATGTATAGGGTGTACTCAATGTGTACGAGCTTGCCCCACAGATGTATTGGAAATGATACCTTGGGACGGATGTAAAGCCAAGCAAATAGCTTCCGCGCCAAGAACCGAGGACTGTGTAGGTTGTAAGAGATGTGAATCTGCCTGCCCAACAGATTTTTTGAGTGTCCGCGTTTATTTAGGGCCTGAAACAACTCGCAGCATGGCTCTATCTTATTGATACGTTACAAAAAACTCCACTTGAATCATTTGTGATTCCTCTTTACCGACAAAAGCCCGTGCTCAACAAAATATATTATTTTGAGGACGGGCTTTTCTGGTCAAAATGTATCTAGTCTTTATCACGAGTTATTTTCCTTGGTTAACAATACTTGTTGTTTTACCGATATTCGCGGGTTCCTCAATTTTCTTATTCCCTCATAGAGGGAATAAGATGTTTAGGTGGTATACTATATGTATATGCTTATTAGAACTCCTTCTAACGACTTATGCATTCTGTTATCATTTCCAATTGGATGATCCATTAATGCAATTGAAGGAAGATTCTAAATGGATAGATGTTTTTGATTTCCACTGGAGACTAGGAATCGATGGACTTTCCATAGGACCCATTTTACTGACAGGATTTATCACTACTTTAGCAACTTTAGCAGCTTGGCCAATTACTCGAAATTCGCGGTTGTTCTATTTCCTGATGCTAGCAATGTACAGTGGTCAAATAGGATTATTTTCCTCTCGAGACTTTTTACTTTTTTTCATCATGTGGGAGTTAGAATTAATTCCTGTTTACTTACTTTTATCCATGTGGGGGGGAAAGAAACGTCTCTACTCGGCTACAAAGTTTATTTTGTACACTGCGGGGGGTTCCATTTTTTTCTTAATAGGAGTTCTAGGTATGGGTTTATATGGTTCCAATGAACCAACATTAGATTTTGAAAGATTAATTAATCAATCATATCCTGTGGCATTGGAAATAATATTCTATTTTGGCTTCCTTATTGCTTATGCTGTCAAATTGCCGATTATACCCCTACATACATGGTTACCTGATACCCATGGAGAAGCACATTACAGTACATGTATGCTTTTAGCTGGAATCCTATTAAAAATGGGCGCATATGGATTGATTCGGATCAATATGGAATTACTACCCCACGCTCATTCTATATTTTCTCCTTGGTTGGTGATAATAGGAACAATGCAAATAATCTATGCAGCTTCAACTTCTCTTGGTCAACGTAATTTAAAAAAGAGAATAGCCTATTCCTCTGTATCTCACATGGGTTTCACAATTATAGGAATTGGTTCTATAAACGACATGGGACTCAATGGAGCTATTTTACAAATGCTCTCTCATGGATTTATTGGTGCTGCACTTTTTTTCTTGGCGGGAACGAGTTGTGATAGAACACATCTTGTTTATCTCGAAGAAATGGGAGGGATATCTATCCCAATGCCAAAAACATTTACCATGTTCAGTAGCTTCTCAATGGCTTCTCTTGCATTGCCAGGAATGAGTGGTTTTGTTGCGGAATTTGTAGTATTTTTTGGACTAATTACTAGTACAAAATATCTTTTAATGTCAAAAATGCTAATTACTTTTGTAATGGCAATTGGAATGATATTAACTCCTATTTATTTATTATCTATGTTACGTCAGATGTTTTATGGATACAAGTTATTTAATATTCCAAACTCTCATTTTTGGGATTCTGGACTACGAGAACTATTTCTTTCAATCTGTATCTTTCTACCCGTAATAAGTATTGGTATTTATCCCGATTTTGTTCTCTCGTTATCAGTTGACAAGGTACACGCTATCTTATCCAATTATTATCATAGATAGTGTTTCATTAATGAAACGGAAGGAAAGTCTTATAATTCTTTGAATTTAATATTTTGAAAATCGTTTGCTGTACTGTATAATGAAAAAAGAAATAAAATGAATAAGAATTGTAATTAGATACATCTCGAGTTTTTGAGAACCATTTAAATTTGAATCAAGGAATCATTCAAATTTAAATGGTTCTCAAAAACTCATAAAAACTTTCGTTATATATGGGATGATGTTTTTATCTTATGTATTCTTCATGTAGTTTATTCAATTAGATGTTTATGTGAATGAACCATAACTATGTAGACCTATTCCTAATAGATTGATCCCAAAATAACATATCCAAATTATAATAAATCCTATAGAAGCTACAAGTGCCGAATTCGTACCTTTCCAATTTATATTTGTTCTAGTATGTAAATAAATCGCGAATATGGTCCAAGTAATAAATGCCCAAGTTTCCTTGGGGTCCCAATTCCAATAGGACCCCCATGCCTCATTAGCCCATACTGCTCCACAAAGAATACCTATGGTTAAAAAGGTAAACCCTAGACTAATGACACGATAACTCCAATAATCCAAACGCTCAGTTAATTGATATTTGTAATAATTTCGAAATGAAGGAAAAGAAGTGTTTTTAAAAACACTTCTTTTTTCATTCAAATATTCAATCTCACCAAAGAAAAATGACTTAATTAATAAATTATTGCTTTTACAAAAAATTTTGATGTTTTTTCGAAATGTAATGACTAGAAGAGCGACTGATAATAATGATCCGCATAAAAGAGCTGCATAGCTCAATAACATCATACTTACGTGCATCATTAACCACTGAGATTGTAGAGCAGGTACTAATATTGTGGATTGATGCATTTCAGTTGAAAGACCCGACATGGCAAAGCCTTGAGTAAAAATGGTACTTGGTGCAATTATTGTGCTTAAATCGTTTTTAAGGTTACGTATCTTGGGAATCATATTAATAATGAAGAAACTACACGAAAGGAAGATTAATGACTCGTATAAATTACTTAATGGAAAATGTCCCGAAGAAATCCAACGAGAAACTAATAATCCTGTTATAGAGAAAAAGGTAGCTATCATCCCTTTTTCTGATGAATCACGTAATCCTACAATTTTGTGGACTAATAAGGTCATCAAATGAATCATAATCACAATTGAAATGATCGAAAAAGAGATATGAGTTAATATATGTTCTAAAGTCGCAAATATCATAAAAGGGGTCCCATTACAGAATTGGAAATCGCGAATTGAATACATTTTAGGATCTATTGTATCTCTTTTAGAAGATGCCGCCACTCGGACTCGAACCGAGATGCTTTAGCACTGCTTCCTAAGAGCAGCGTGTCTACCGATTTCACCACGGCGGCTTACTTGAAATAATAATAGTCAATTCATGTTGAATCGTCGAGATTCAAGGATTCAATATAGTTTAGGAAACATTAATTAGAATCAATGAATAAAGACTGGTTTGTGGTTTAAATATTTGAATCCTCAATAAAATACCTACCTAGGTAGTATCGTCGTGGGTTTTTTAACAATCAACTTTCATGTACTAGAAACTAAGTTTTCTCCAAACAGTTGGAACTCCATAGTTTTTTCTCGGTTGAGGTATAAAACTAAGAATTGTCTTTTTTTCTCTATTTTTTTAGAATTTGTTTTTCATTTATCCGATTTCATGGATTCAAATGAAAAATAGTTATTTGATTTTTTTCAATGAAAAAAATCAAATAACTAGGATTTCATATCTATCACAATTTCATCATTAAATACAAATAATTTGTTATTTTTCTAATGATTTCGATACCTTAGTATATTAAAATTAAAGTATTAATATTCTTTATTGCACATATAATTTAGAATTTAGAATACCATTTACAAAACCAATTAAGTTTTGGGATAGGCATATAACAAAAGAGTTTCAATCTCTATCACAATTGTACTTTTCACAATAGAAAAGTACAATTGCGATAGGGAAAAAAATAATACTTAGAACCCAATATAAAAAAAACTCTTATTCTATATATCACAGCAGTGAGTTCTAAGTAATATTGAGAGATTCAATACAGAAAAATACATTAGTTAACATTCATCTTACAAAATTTGAGGTTCTTTAGGCTATATCAATTGAGATTATTCTAAGACTTTATTATTTGTTTGTCGCACAAAAAAACTTTTTGAATGCCCGGTGGAAACCGATTTCGCTAAAGAAAAAGTTTTTACTGCAACTAAATATCCTTTTTTCTTCCAAATATTTCTACGAATACGTTTTTTTGACATAGAAGTACGTTTTTTTGGAACTGCCATTCAAAAAAGGGGGGTTCCTCCTTTTATCGTTGTATGTGAAAGACATGTATTCTTCAAAATAGATCGTTCTTTTTAGTTATTATCTATACTTATTTCGTGTATGTGGATAATTTTTTTAATATACTCTTTTTAATATACATTGTTTTTTTACTTTAACATATAAATATATATAATACAAATATATTTATATATACATGTATATGTGATATATATATCACATATACGTATGCGCGCACATCACACATCACATATATAAATGAAATGAGGGAAAAAAATCAGAATAATTTAAAATCCCATTTTTTTTTTTCAGATATTTTTTTTGTTGATTTCTTTTATTATTTATCCTTTCTAAAAGGATAAAAAAGATAAGAATTGGTGAATCGAGAACAATTTGTAATTATAAGAAAAAAGAGGTTCTTTTCTTATGGAACATACATATCAATATGCGTGGATAATACCCTTTCTTCCACTTCCAGTTACTATGTCAATAGGATTTGGACTTCTACTTATTCCGACAGCAACAAAAAATATTCGTCGCATGTGGGCTTTTCCTAGTGTTTTACTCTTAAGTATAGCTATGGTGCTTTCAGCCAATCTGTCTATTCAACAAATAAATGGAAGTTTTATCTATCAATATCTATGGTCTTGGACCATCAATAATGATTTTTCCTTAGAGTTTGGATACTTGATCGATCCACTTACTTCTATTATGTCAATACTAATTACTACTGTTGGAATCATGGTTCTTATTTATAGTGACAAGTATATGTATCACGATCAAGGATATTTGAGATTTTTTGCTTATATGAGTTTTTTTAATACTTCTATGCTGGGATTAGTTACTAGTTCAAATTTGATACAAATTTATATTTTTTGGGAACTTGTGGGAATGTGTTCTTATTTATTAATAGGGTTTTGGTTCACACGACCAATTGCAGCAAGTGCTTGTCAAAAAGCTTTTGTAACTAATCGTGTAGGGGATTTTGGTTTATTGTTAGGAATCTTAGGTTTTTATTGGATAACAGGTAGTTTAGAATTTCGGTATTTGCTTGAAATAACTAATAACTTAATCCAGAATAATGGGGTCAATTCTTTATTTGCTACCTTGTGTGCTTCTTTATTATTCGTCGGTGCAGTTGCTAAATCCGCACAATTCCCCCTTCACGTATGGTTACCTGATGCTATGGAAGGACCCACTCCTATTTCGGCTCTTATACACGCTGCTACTATGGTAGCAGCAGGAATTTTTCTTGTAGCTCGGCTTCTTCCTCTTTTCATAGTCATACCTTATATAATGAATTTCATTTCTTTAATAGGTGTAATAACACTATTATTAGGGGCTACTTTGGCCCTTGCTCAAAGAGACATTAAAAAAAGCTTAGCCTATTCTACAATGTCTCAATTGGGTTATATTATGTTAGCTCTAGGTATAGGTTCTTATCGAGCTGCTTTATTCCATTTGATCACTCATGCCTATTCAAAAGCTTTATTGTTTTTGGGATCCGGATCTATTATTCATTCAATGGAACCTATTGTTGGATATTCACCAGATAAAAGTCAGAATATGGTTCTTATGGGTGGTTTAACAAGATATGTTCCAATTACAAGAACTACTTTTTTATTGGGTACACTTTCTCTTTGTGGTATTCCACCTCTTGCTTGTTTTTGGTCCAAAGATGACATTCTTAATGATAGTTGGTTGTATTCACCAATTTTCGCAGTAATAGCTTATTTCACAGCAGGATTAACCGCATTTTATATGTTTCGGGTATATTTACTTACCTTTGATGGGTATTTCCGCGTTCATTTTAAAAATTACAGTAACACGAAAAATGGTTCGTTCTATTCCATATCTCTATGGGGAAAAGGAACTCCAAGAGGAGTCAATCCAAATTTACTTTTATCAACAATGAATAAAAAGGTTTCTTTTTTTGCAAAAGAAAGATCAAAAATTGATAATAATGTAAGAAATAGGATACGATACTTTAGTACTTACTTTGGAAATAAATACACTTCCATGTATCCTCACGAATCGGACAATACTATGCTATTTCCTCTTCTTGTATTAGTACTATTTACTTTGTTGGTTGGATCAATAGGAATTTCTTTTGATCAAGGAGTATTTGATATATTATCGAAATGGTTAACCCCATCAACAAATCTTTTACATTCAAGTTCTAATTATTCTGTAAATTTGAATGAATTTTTGACAAATGCAATTTTTTCGGTAAGTATAGCAATTTTCGGACTATTCATAGCATATATTTTATATGGATCCGCCTATTCATTTTTCCAGAATTTGGATTTAATCAATTCATTTGTAAAAAGGGGTCCTAAAAGAATTCTTGTGGACCGAATAAAAAATGTGATATACAATTGGTCATATAATCGTGGTTACATAGATATTTTTTATACTAGAGTTTTTACCGTGGGGATAAGAGGATTAACCAAACTAACTCAGTTTTTTGATAGACATATAATTGATGGAATTACAAATGGTGTTGGTGTTGCAAGTTTTTTTATAGGGGAAGGGATTAAATATATGGGAGGTGGACGAATCTCGTCTTATCTATTCTTGTATTTATCTTATGTATCAATATTTTTATTTATTTTTTTATTTATAATAAAATAA